AAGGAGAAATGCTATAAGTCAAAGTCAACTTCGTTCACCACTACGTTCTTTCAGAACCGCTCCGTGGGCTTCCCTGAAAGCTAAGATGTGGAATAGCGCTAGCTAACAAGTAAACGAGTGAATCTTGCGTAAGTGAACGGAATGCTGTTGGCATGTTCGAGCTAAGCAAGTAAACTACTTCTCTTCGTTGCGTAGGCGAAGTGAGTTGGCTGTTTCGAGCTAGGGCTAAGCGAGCCAGAAGTGATCCAAGCTGGAAGTGAGCCGGAGTTCGTAGGCTAAGTGAACGGGGAGCAACGGCTGATCGAAAAGCGAAGATAGGCGCATAGTTCAGTGATCTACAAGAGTGGTAGAGGTCCCGATCAGGTTGTTTTAACAAGCTAGTTAGGCCAGATAGGCTAAACTAGTAGTTCGTAGTTCCCCAGGCCAGCGGGGTAGGTGCTTAGCTTGTTAGGAACCGAAGGCTGTTTGCGTACTTGCTTGTTCAAGCCTGAAAAGAAGCCAATAAGGCGCAGTTACAGCGGGAAAGGGTTGAAGTTGCGAAATCAGGCATAGGGTGTACGAATAGCACTGATCGTAGACCATCCAGATGCTTATGGGGCAGAACAGACCGATTGATTAGTTCCCGTGATCGTAGATCCACTTTAGCTAATGCAACTCGGGAAGAAGCTGCTAAGATCCCGTCGCTTACAAATGCTCCAGCGTGAAATAAAGACTTTTTTAGGTACAGGGATAAATTCGTACAATAGTGCGAGGACGGAAAAGAAAACGACCTTCTTTGACGCATGTTCTCCCAATAGTGCGAGTACTGACTTGTTCGTAGAAAAGAAGAGTCCTGACTAGTATACCGTCTGCTATTCTTACTAAATCTCAAGATTGAATTGGTAGTTGTACAATTGAACACGGTATGGGTAGGAGTCAAGTGGAACATAGAATTGTTTGTAGTCAAATTGAACATAGAATTGTTTATTGACAAGTTTGTGGGTATGTGGTTTTTGCATTTCGTTCAATAGGGGGAACACGAGACCTATAAAGAAAGGGGAATACAGATAAATGTTTTTTAGATTTTGACGCATTAGTAGGATTCATTCTTTTCCTCTCCACAGATACCGAGATCTATCCTTAGATAGACGCACTAGAAAGTTGAACAGGAAAGTTGAGACTGGCTTGTTCATGAGGCTAGTTCAGGAATTAAGGTTTTCTAGTTTCAATCTATAAATACCGTTTAGCCCTCACTCGCCGGTGGGCTCACAACACTTGCTTTGTTGATTGAATCGATCGGGATGCCCTCGGGGGCATCCCTCCCTGTTGTTGTTGATTGAACAGTGGAGATTCTCATACTTTTTAGCTGACTTCTTGCTTCCTTCGTACATTAGCTGCACTAGACTGTTGAGCTATAGAGTTTAGACTGACTGACTCCATGGCACTAGTTAATAGCTATCATAGATCGTTCCGGCCAGTGATCATTTGGAAGATCACTGTCCTCCACTTGCCTAACTACAAGAGATTCTAAATCGTATCTCACCGTATTCGTTCCATTCGTTCGTCCTCACTCATGTAACTTGCCTAGCAGTTGTAAGAGCAGCAACAACAGCCAGGAAAGTCTAGCAACACTTGCTTAGAGGTCTAGCAGCACTGACCGGGAGTCCGGTAGTCCGGTCAAGACTTCTCTTGAGATCTGAGTTCCAAAGGTAGGTGAAGTAGGATTTCTCAAGACCAATGGGTGAAATAGCACCCTCCGATGAAAGAGTCCATCTCGCAAGCACTACGAAGGAAGGCAGGGAAGATCGAATCACTATCTCCGTGCAAGCAGACCTTCAAAGGACTTCGGCTAACCTGTGAATGAAAGCGAGAGGCACAGGCAGAAGTCAAGACCTCGGTCTTTCGCAAACCTATCCTATTCGCATTCCCTTCCCAGTCCACTTCATTCAAGAAAGTGGATTTTTACCTAATACCTTCAATCCTGCCAAATTCCACACTTTCAAAAGTCAAAGTCCATTCTGTAAAGACTTACAAGATAGGCATCGGACTCTAAGTCCAACTAGATTCTGGAAATCAATTTACTAATCGCAGTTTCAATTGACAAGATGCTTTTGCTCACTCTCAGTCAAACTGAATTCAGTCAATCTCACTACGAATCTACAGAAGTCAGGCAGTTGATTGCCTTCGACCATACCGATTGAATTCCCCACTTTCTAATGCAATAGAATTGAGAACTCAAAGTACATTCCTATCCCTTAAGTTCCCTATTGAGTACCGATACCGCAAGAAATCCTTCTTTTGAAACCATCCCGCTAGTCAATCCTGCCATACTGTATTTGTACAATACCATATACGATTGAATTCCTTATCTCACTACGGAATATACCCAATTGAGTACCAAAGGAGAGAGCTAGCCTTAAAGGCATTCCTAAAGTGAAAGTTGGGAGATAGCCCGTTGCCTTGAAGCGGTTTGCGTTCATTCCCCACACGAATAATTAGAAACTGACTTTGTACCATACCATATAGCAAATACCCCACATCGAAACCTATCCTCATTGATTAGGGCGCTCAGCGAGTGGCCTATCCTTTTTCAATGAAAGCCGTGGCTATCCTTGGTAAGACTTCTTTGCCGACAGCAACTTTCTGTAACTCGGGTAGGACCTTGCGATTGAGAACTCATTGTAAACAGGATTTCTTTCAATACTTGTACCTTCTAAAACCTATTTCATTCCTATCCAAATAGCCCACTTCGGCAATACGATTCCGCACTTTCAATACCAAGATTGAATTCCCTAACTCTCCAACTTGAAATACACCACTTCGAATGAAATACCATTAATGGCTTCCCTGCCTTATCTCCCTGAAAGTCTCATTTTGCACAATTCCCGCATCAAAATGGCCCTATATTCGCATCGACTTGAGAATTCTCATAGTCCTTTACTTCACCAGGATTTGAATAGTCCTCTTAGCCAAGATTGAAAGGATGTCAATCTCCCACTCTCAGTCTGGTATTCGAGAAGGAGCACTACCTAACTGAAATATCTCACTACGAAACTTCAATATAGAACTTCTAAACCAACAGACCCTGAACTCGGGTAGTTGCCTTCCCTTCCTAGTCCTAGATCCGAGTTACTAGCTTTCTAGACCGACGGTTGTAGGCCTCCCTCAGGTCGGCTTTAGTCGAGCTCCCCAACTCGCTCGACGGTACGACCTCTCCGACTAATAGACTTGATACCGTTCCGTTCCGCTCATGCTCCTTGAGAGGAAAGAAAGAGCTCGACTGTTAAGGAGAGGAAGCACTCCCTCCACTACCCCGCAAATCTAATGATGGACATGCAAGCAGTCCCGCTTATGTGAAGGCTTAGCCAAGTTTGAAGCCTCTCGAATGACTCAGCTAGTTTACTAGACCCTCTATCCGACCCCCTATCAAGTAAGGAGAGCTAGGTTGTATGACTTCCTGCCGGTCTTTGAAGCTATTAACTAATCTCTAGGGCAAGTAGGACTAGTCTTTATGGCCCTATTGATTTAGGAGTTGTTGCAACACTGGTTGTTGACGGTTGTTAGCGAGGTACGAGCAGGAGAGTGGCTAATGTCCCTCAGCCCTTGAAAGCCATTAACTAACCTTAAGAGCAATTATGGCTGGTCTCTCTCTTGGGTTAGCCCGCTTCTCTCTTTTAGGAGGAGGGAGACGACTCTGCTAATTCTTTATCAGTATGCTTAGGAAGCAAGGTTTTTAGGGCCTGGAAGGAGGGGAAGCTCTTCTTGGACTAGGAGGGGAAGGGATGGTTGTATGGCATCTATGAAAGCATTGACAACATTTCTCCTTCGATATTGCGAAGGCAAGACGCTCTATTGGCTTAGGTTTAGTTGGTACAAAATCAAGTTCAAAATGGATAGGAGAAATTTGATTGACTGATGGTACAATGTACTTTTGTACAAAGTCACTTCTCAATTCGTATTTGGTATACGAAAGTGCGGAAGGCAAGCCCTTCTATCTGACTTTGGCTTCTCAATTGCATATACCAAAAGACTGTGCCAAAAGAATTGCTACCTTTCTGTTCGATATTGAATTGACCTAGACATCGAGATTTCATATACCAAAAGAATTGTACATCGCTAGGAAGACTGGTCGTTCTTCCCCTTTCAGTCTATTAATAGCTCTAGGCAACTACCTAACGGACTAAGAAGAAGCCCAAAGAAAGAGTCTTCTTACAGGTTAGTTGATAGCTTTCCAGTGTGACCTCTGATCTTCCTTGCTCCTCAAGGAGGAAATCGATAGCCTTTAAGATAAGAGGCTAGCTCCTGTCTTGGTTGGGACAGCTAGCTTATTGGTCCACTGCCTCCCCAGCTAAGCAAGAACGCAAGAAAGCCTTCTCGCAAGCAAGCAAGAAGGAAGGCTTTTAAGATGGAAAGCCCCTATTGAGTAAGATTGCTCGCTAGTTGCCATCAGTTCAATCACTGAAATCAGTCTCATTTCACCATTAGGGAGAATCCACTTTATCCATTTCAATCTCTGTCATCGAAGGAAAAAGGGCTAGCATCATTTCTCCATTGGGGAGAGACCACTTTTGAAATGAAAGATCAACTCTTCGAAGGGAAAAGCTTCAGTGTGAAATTACAGCTATATTGGCATCGACTATGTCTCTCATCGGTTCTCCAGCATGCGAGTTCATTCAGTATCGAAGTCAGCTAGCCTTCATTCAATCAAGGCAAGTTCAATGGGATCTCCCTTGTCTCTCAGTCTCAGTTGCAATACTTGTACATGAAAGGCAGTGAAATACCATTCAATAGAAAGAGGATTGAATATCTCACTTCAATACCGATCTATCGAACTGTATACCTTCAATATCGAACTTCTCCGAGCAGTTCTAATGCCATACCGATGGAATTCCTATCCAGTAGTAAACTTCGACAGCAAGGACCGTTTCACTTGTCTAGATGGCCACATCTAAACTTGTACTTATATGCAATACCGAAATAAGTCGGGTAGTGCCCGCGATGGACTTGCCTTTCCGGCTAAGTACTTGACTTCAAAGACAGCTAGCTAGTTTCATTCAAGAAAGAGGATTTGTACCAAAAGAACAGGCTTTCTACCCCTTCTAGCGAGTTATTAGCATCTGGGAGTTCTAGCGACTGACTTGCCCGCATCTCTTGCCTTAAAGGTTTCACTGCTCTAACTAGGGTATCCCGCAGAAAGAAGTCAACTAGAAGGCAAAATCCACCTAGTCAAAATGGCAGTGACGGACTAATGTACTTGAGCCTATTTTCTCGATCGAGAAATGGCATTCTTTTATGCGCTTTCTCGCTAACAAGCCAAGCAGTCCCTAGCGGGCTATCCGTCATTAACTCGAAGAAGTGCAACAAGACCAGTATCGAACTGGGATTGCCTCTCTTTCAATCTTCGGAAGTTACTTTGTATCCCTTTCTAATGCAATATCTTCAATCAGATCTGTACGAGTGACAGGAAGAAGTCAGCTAGTTGCCATCCGCTCTGTCCCAATCTCCGGTCAATGATTGAGTCCGAACTCACCTAAAACGGCGTAGAAGGGCAAATCTACCTAGTCAAAACTCTTGTTTAGAGGAGCCCCTGAAATTTTGAAAGCTTCCTCGCCTTCACCCTATGAGTTCAGGGTGCTTTCCTGGCTCGCCTTCACTCATATCATAGGGTTGTGTTCAGTACGATCTTTAGCCTTTCTTCGTAAGATCCTGAGAACTGAAATGCCTAAAGACGGTGCTCAAGTCAGAAATGCGATCTTCTAGGGCAGGAATTCTTATATGCTAATTGCCTGAAATCCCTCTCATTTTGTCAATAAGGGAGAGGTTGGGAGATAGCTCTTAGCCTGTTGGTTGCTTGCCTGTGACTTGACTTCCTCGTACTCCTTCTCCTAGAAAGCGACTTCTTTCATTCCTCGACAGCTAGGTCTTTGCCGACTCTTAGCTTTCCAGGCGGGTTGGTGTTCAACCTTCATTCAATAGGGCTATCTATCCGAAAGGTCTTAATAAAAGAATCCCTGTAATAGAAGTTCATTCCTTAAAGACCTTCCTAATCAGTAATTTGATGGTCTTCCGTAAAGACTTTCATGCGCACCTTCCTTCATAAGGACAGGTAACCAGGCGGGTGACTCACTCGTAGGTAGCACTCTCCGATGCTTTGACTCCTTCTTTTAGTAGTTCCTTTGAAGCTAGTAACTAGAATATAGGACCCGGAAGGCGGGCTCTTATTGCTCAAACCGGAGCGGTTGTAGAGTTTAGAAATCTCATTTGAGGGGATGCCTCTAGCAACAAGCCCCTCAGGGGCGGTAGTCTCCCTCCTCAGGTCGGTCGACGGTAGTCTCCCTAACGGTCGACAGGTAGCACTTCTCCGACTAAAAGAGAGCTTCCAAGCAGGAGAGGAGCGAAAAGCCTCTCGCTTTCAAGTCGAAGGCGGGAGATGAGCGGAAAGTCTTCAAACTCTTCCCACTACTGTCAAAACTCTCGGATCTCTTTCCCTGAAGCCTCCTATCAAGTAAGGCGTGTAAGTCAACTTTCTATTGAATGGGGCGAGGAGGGCAACTACTGAAGGGCGATCTCGGCTGAAAGCAAGCTTGATTAGGGGTAAGGCAACAGGGCTTAGTACGAAGACTAGGAATGGGATCGATCGGAGAGACTTCTTTGATCTTTTACCTTATTATAGTAATTCAGTGCTACCGAATCGCCTTCTAGACAAGGATAGTGAAATAGGATCCATCGCCTTGGAATAGGATCAAAGAGGATAGAGTGAGTGGAATATGTAGGCGGTGGTAAACTCCTCTTTTCGGTAGTAGAAGGGAAGCTCGTCCTCTTATTGTTTGTGTCAATACTCAACTTCGTCAGTCTGGTTGAACAGCCTCCCAATGAGAGCGAGCCAAGACTTTGCTTGCTGTTTGTGTTTGTCCGCCACGACTGCTCAACCAACTGCTAAATCATGGGTTCTAATCCCATTTCCTCCGGAAACAACCCTTGGCAACCCGATATTTAAGGAAGCACAGCTAACCTAAGCGGGGGCAGAATCAATGACCCAAGGTTTGGGAGTCAAGGAACTGGAAGACAGACACGCGGTGGACTGACCTCTTTAGGCAAGAGAGGCAGTAGGAAGAGAGCCATTAGAAAAGAAAGAAATTCAAAATGTTCCTGATGGAAGTGGCCATGGGTAGCTAAAGTGTCTGCACTTTGATTCCCTTCCCTGTAGATATGAGAGATGGACATGGAAGGAAGTAAGAAAGTTTTTAAAGATCTGATCATATAAGGGACTGTCCAAGGGACTGCACCTCCACAGATGCTATCAAAAATGATTTTTTCTCACTCTCCACTGCTACTTTGGAGTAGCCTAATCTGTAACAAAGCATCAGACCAAAAAGGGGAGCTCTGGCTTCTGCAAATGTGTTGGTACCTGGGCCATAAAAGGTAGAAAAAGCAACCAAAGCGGAGCCCTTATAGTCCCTAATAATGCCACCACCTGCTGCCATGCCATTCCTTGAAGAACCATCTGTGTTCAACTTCAAA